GTCAGTATCTATACGTGTGTATTAGATGTATAAAGCCCTTCTTTCTCTAATTTAGAGGGAGTTCCACCACCAACACAACGTAATTACCTCCATTCGTTAGAACAGCTTCCATTGAGTCTCTGCACCTATCCTTTTCCTTTGGGTTCTAGTTTGAGAACCACTTGTTTTTTCAAAAAAGAGATTTGGCTCAGGATTGCCCATTTTTAATTCCAGGGTTTCTCTGAATTTGGAAGTTACCACTTAGCAGGTTTCCATACCAAGGCTCAATACAATCAAGTCCGTAGCGTCTACCGATTTCGCCATATCCCCATTTTCCTTTTCTTTGAAACCAGGATTCCTTGTGTAATTTCATCCATCTCTTAGTTTTTTTTGAATCATTAAATTCATTATTCGACGTAGTCTAGCAGCTCGTCTAGACCCCGCTTATTGCAATTCAGAATTAAATTTGATTCTATCATTGATATATTTGCAATTCAATCGCAATCAATATATCCAAAAGTTTTTCTCTCCTCCACCTGCCCTCTTCCTTTTTTAGAGTATTCTAAATCATACTATAACGCTTGATATTCATCCTTTTTTTTCTAATCAGAATTAGAGATTTCATTTGCTATGATTCTATCTTCTCCTTAGTGAAATAGTAATCCTTAAATTATTAACAAATAAAAAAAACAAAATATCTTATCTCAAAAAATTTATATAATGATCGAATGAAAATACCAATCTCTTGGCATTTTCTCTTTATTATATTATTCATATATATATTATTCTTTTCTATGTATTAGATTATTCCTCCTAGCCATATCAAATTTAAAATATCTGAAATCAAATTCAATATAGAAATTGGAATAGATTCTATTAGAAATATAGATTGCGAATTAGAGAAAAAAAAAAGTTCAATAAATTCTATAATCCTATTTAAGAATATCATTTAGTTAAGCATATCAAGTTAACTTTATCTTTATAAAATTCTAGTATTTTTTCTTCTATCTAAGTAGAATTTTAAATTTCGAACTAGTTAATAACTAAGATTAATAATAAAGATCTGACATTTTAGGGATTTCCTATATATATTTCTATTTGTTACACTATTTCTGTTATGTAAGCCCACTTAGCTCAGAGGTTAGAGCATCGCATTTGTAATGCGAGGGTCATCGGTTCAAATCCGATAGTCGGCTTTTTTTTTTCTATCGATGTTCCATGAACAAGAATCTCTCTTTTTTCTCTGAATTAAATGGAGAATCCAGGATCTATTATGTCGTTCTACCTTACCTTTTTGCTAGATACAAAACATTAAAATAAATAATATATATACAAAAAAACCAGATGTTGATGAAATTCCATTTTTAGTGGTACTTTTGTAGATTTTACTCTGTTTATCCTTTAGTTTAATTCAGTTTTAATTTCGATGTATTCTGTAATGTAAATATAATGAAATTTATTGTGTAAAATGAAATTTCAATAAAATAAAAAAGGAGTCTTCATGTCCCGTTATCGCGGACCTCGTTTAAAAAAAATACGCCGTCTGGGAGCTTTACCAGGACTCACTAGAAAAACACCTAAATCCGGAAATAATCTGAAAAAGAAATTACATTCTGGGAAAAAAGAGCAATATCGTATTCGTCTTCAAGAAAAACAGAAATTGCGTTTTCATTATGGTCTGACAGAACGACAATTACTTAGATATGTACATATCGCTGGAAAAGCAAAAAGGTCAACAGGTCAGGTTTTACTACAATTACTTGAAATGCGTTTGGATAATATCCTTTTTCGATTGGGTATGGCTTCAACCATTCCTGGGGCCCGGCAATTAGTTAACCATAGACATATTTTAGTTAATGGTCGTATAGTTGATATACCAAGTTTTCGTTGCAAGCCCCAAGATATTATTACTACGAAGGATAACCAAAGATCAAAACGTCTGGTTCAAAATTCTATTGGTTCATCCGATCCGGGCAAATTGCCAAAGCATTTGACGGTTGACACATTGCAATATAAAGGACTAGTAAAAAAAATACTAGATAGGAAGTGGGTCGGTCTCAAAATAAATGAGTTGTTAGTTGTAGAATATTACTCTCGTCAGACGTGAACTTAACAAAAAAGGGAAGGTTCATAGAATTTTTTCCCCCTTCCCCTTTCCCCGAACTAAATCGACCTAAGGCTCTTAATTCGTATTTTCCCATTCACCTAGCAAAAATAGATTAACCCTAGGATCCTTTTTTCTTTTTTGTTATTTCCTCTATGTGTATTTTACATACCACAGTAATTTGCTATAGAGAATTTCTATGAAATAAACGTATTATTGCTGGAATAAATTGTTTTTTGATTTGATACATTGTGATCAGTAACGTTGATGAATTAAGAGAAACGGAAAGAGAGGGATTCGAACCCTCGGTAAACAAAAGTCTACATAGCAGTTCCAATGCTACGCCTTGAACCGCTCGGCCATCTCTCCTACATAATCTTATTATGGAAAATAAACTGAGTGAATAGCGAGTTTTCCTATTCCTGCAGTACAGGTACAGCCACAAGCGCTCGGGGATTCCAAGGTCTATTGGAATGGAAAAATACCCTTTCGTCTAAGTGGAAGGATCCAGGATTTTTTTACTAGGAATTCCGATCCCTCAAAAGAGTTTTCTTTAGGGAAAACCAAAATAAAAAGAGAATAGACAAATTCTTCTTATTCCATAAAAAAGGGGGGGAACCCTAGAATTCTATTTACGTAAGGTACCTTACGCCATACAATCTAAATAAAAAGGGTATCGGGCAATTAATTACTTTGAAAATGCGAAATAGCTGATGAGAAAGGTTGTTGTTGAGAAATAGGAAAGTGGAATAAAATCCAATCTTAGTCAAATATTTCATATCTCCTCTTGTCCAAACAGAAGGAAAAGGAGACAATTTGAGCTGAACGGAAAATCCCTCCTCTCTTATCCATTTAGAGCATATAGATGAGATGGATTTATAAGAATCGAATGTTTTGTTTTTATGTTATTTTGTGATAGAATGAAAAGAATTCTATATAGAATGGGTTGGGAATTATGCCTAGATCCCGTATAAATGGAAATTTCATTGATAAGACCTCCTCTATTGTAGCCAATATTTTATTGCAAATAATTCCGACAACCTCAGGGGAAAAAAGGGCATTTACTTATTATAGAGATGGTGCGATTTGACTCTTTTTTTTTTAGCCCTACCTACATCTCGGTCTTACGAGAAAGAGGGGGTTCGCATAGAGAAAGCAAAATTAGTAAAGGAAACCCGCGCTTGGGGAAGGTGAAGTGAACTAACAATCCCTTCTGTCGTGTATCCTCGATTGATGTGGCCTCAGATGCTTCAATTATAGATTTGAGTATTGAGCGAAAGGTTACACCTACAGGATAGGCTCTGTATTACAGGCCAATCCTACTCTACTAGTACCAATAGGCAGCATAGGGGAGAAAAGCACTACACCTCGAAATAGGAATCAACAAGAGAAAACTTTGTTAGAAATTAGCCCTTTCCTGATCGGTATCAGGGTTGGGAAGAATGGTTGGGATAACAAACAACCATCAGGTTTGTACTTTGGATACCCTTATAACCATCAAAGGTCGTTGAAGTGGCTAATTCCTCTAAATAGGAGGCGTTGAGAACAAAGAAATTCTTGGAGCTATCGTTTTTCTCTAGCATTAATAGAATTTTTTGGTGTTAAGAAAAACCTCTTGGGGGAAGGTTGGCTAGAGATTTCTTGGAAAAATACCAGCCCCTTTCGGTCTATAATGAGATGGGACTAATTCTATTTTCATTCTATAGATTTTTCGCTTAGTACTATGTACAGAAGGGAGGAGCCGTATGAGATGAAAACCTCATGTACGGTTTTGGAACGGAGATTTTTTGAATAGAATGAACGACCGTAACGGATGTTGGCTCAATCCGAAGGAAATTATGCAGAAGCTTTGCAGAATTATTATGAAGCTACGCGACTAGAAATTGATCCCTATGATCGAAGTTATATACTATATAACATAGGCCTTATACACACAAGCAATGGAGAACATACAAAAGCTTTGGAATATTATTTCCGGGCGCTAGAACGAAACCCCTTCCTACCGCAAGCTTTTAATAATATGGCCGTGATCTGTCATTACGTGCGACTATCTCCACTATAGAAAAAAAAAAAGAAAGGGTGCAATTTTTTAGTAAAGACTAAAAAAAGGGCTTTCTACATAGGGATCGTCAAAACAACGATTTTACCCTATCAGCTGTAGGAAGGACACTTCACGAGAATAAAAATAGGAAGAAAGTAGAGCCTATACTACTACTCTATGGATAAAGTCTAAAATTGATAGAGAAAGCATCGTAAAGATCAATTAGTGAGCGACTGCGTCGATACAACTAAAAAAAACTGCTTAATTATACCATGATATGGGGCAAAATTTAGGAATCTGCTTATGTAATAGAGCCGATCCACTAAGGGATTAAGTAGCGGTGTAGTATCAGATCCCAAAGATAGTAAGTTCTTTTTTCTTTCTTATGGGTATGGGAAAAAAGTCTTTTTCAAGGATTCTATAGAAATTTCATATATGAAACGAAACCGAGATAGTTACCTTTCAGAAAATTAGAACGAAGGATATAGGTCTATCTAGGCTTCATTCTTCTGAAGGTGGGAGAAAAGATCAAACTGATTTTTGATCAAAATTAGGGTTTGAAACTTAGGTAATTAACTTCTTCTGCTTAACCCAAGAAGAAATTGGATCGATTTTTGAGAAATCGAATTCAGTTAAGATAAGGGAAATTAAGATAGCAATTTCTGAGCCGTATGAGGTAGGAAACTCTCAAGTACGGTTCTAGGGGAAGGAACTGCCTATTCCGACCGAGGAGAACAGGCCATTCTACAGGGTGATTCGGAAATTGCGGAAGCTTGGTTTGATCAAGCTGCTGAATATTGGAAACAAGCTATAGCGCTTACTCCAGGAAATTATATTGAAGCACAGAACTGGTTGAAGATTACGAAGCGCTTTGAATTTGAATAAGACCACTCTCCATTTTCATAAAATGGGTGGTTTGGTTATTGATCCATTAATCAAATAATTTAGGTAGGAAGATCGAATCAAGAATTTTATTATATCCCTTTCTTCTACCTTCGATTTTATATCATATTTCATAAGGATAAACAATAGGGATAGGCTCTAGAACAGAAGTAATAAAGCAAATAAAAGGGGCAATATAAATATTCTGCCCTAATATACCAGAACGGTCTTATTAATAATTCTAATGAATTATCTTGGAATTTGGAATCGAATAAAAAAATCTATATTATGCTCACTCAAGGAAAGTAGATCTAGATAGGGGCTTATACCCTCAAAAAATACACTAGCTTCTTAAATTAAAATGTAAAAAATATTAAAACGTAAAAAATAGATTTTTTTGTTACGTTGGGAAAAAATTTTCTAGGATAATCAATGTCCGTTAGGCACCTAATCTTTATGTCATAATAGATCCGAACACTTGCCTCGGATTGACTTCAATATATAATTGCTCCAGTGAATAACTAAAAAAAAAATAGAAGGACGGTAGATAGTAAAAAAAGGACTAATCATAATATCTATCTTTCAAAGATTCACTAAAAAGACAGTTGGCGGGTCTCTTTGTATGTCTTGTCCGGAAAGAGGAGGACTTAATGATTATTCGTTCGCCGGAACCAGAAGTTAAAATTATTGTGGATAGGGATCCTGTAAAAACATCTTTTGAGGAATGGGCCAGACCCGGGCATTTCTCAAGAACAATAGCTAAGGGCCCTGATACTACCACTTGGATCTGGAACCTACATGCTGATGCTCACGATTTCGATAGTCATACCGGTGATTTAGAAGAGATCTCGCGAAAAGTCTTTAGTGCTCATTTTGGTCAACTCTCCATTATCTTTCTTTGGTTGAGTGGCATGTATTTCCACGGTGCCCGTTTTTCCAATTATGAAGCATGGCTAAGCGATCCTACTCACATTGGACCCAGTGCTCAGGTAGTTTGGCCAATAGTAGGGCAAGAAATTTTGAATGGTGATGTAGGCGGGGGTTTCCGAGGAATCCAAATAACCTCTGGGTTTTTTCAGATTTGGCGAGCATCTGGAATAACTAGTGAATTACAACTCTATTGTACCGCGATCGGTGCATTGATTTTTGCATCGTTAATGCTTTTTGCTGGTTGGTTCCATTATCACAAAGCCGCCCCCAAATTGGCCTGGTTCCAAGATGTAGAATCCATGTTGAATCATCACTTAGCGGGGTTATTAGGACTTGGGTCTCTTTCTTGGGCTGGACACCAAATCCATGTATCTTTACCGATTAACCAATTTCTCGACGCTGGGGTTGATCCTAAAGAGATACCACTTCCTCATGAATTTATCTTGAATCGCGACCTTTTGGCTCAACTTTATCCCAGTTTTGCCGAAGGAGCAACCCCTTTTTTCACCTTGAATTGGTCCAAATACGCAGAATTTCTTAGTTTTCGCGGCGGACTAGATCCAATAACCGGTGGTCTATGGTTGAGCGATATTGCGCACCATCATTTAGCTATTGCTATTCTTTTCCTGATCGCTGGTCATATGTATAGGACCAACTGGGGTATTGGTCATGGACTTAAAGATATTTTGGAGGCTCATAAGGGCCCATTTACAGGACAAGGGCATAAGGGTCTCTATGAAATTCTAACAACGTCATGGCATGCTCAATTATCTCTTAACCTAGCTATGCTAGGCTCTACAACTATTGTTGTAGCTCATCATATGTACTCTATGCCCCCCTATCCATACCTAGCTACTGACTATGGTACACAACTTTCCTTGTTCACACACCACATGTGGATTGGCGGATTTCTAATAGTTGGTGCTGCTGCACATGCAGCCATTTTTATGGTAAGAGACTATGATCCAACTACTCGATACAACGATCTATTAGATCGCGTTCTTAGACACCGCGATGCAATCATATCCCACCTTAATTGGGTATGTATATTTCTAGGTTTTCACAGTTTTGGTTTGTACATTCATAATGATACCATGAGTGCTTTAGGCCGTCCCCAAGATATGTTTTCGGATACCGCCATACAATTACAACCCATCTTTGCTCAATGGGTACAAAATATCCATGCTGGCGCGCCTGGCGTAACAGCTCCTGGTGCAACAACAAGTACCAGCTTAACGTGGGGAGGTGGCGAATTAGTAGCTGTAGGCGGCAAAGTTGCTTTGTTACCTATTCCATTAGGAACCGCAGATTTTTTAGTCCATCACATTCACGCATTTACCATCCATGTGACTGTATTAATACTTTTGAAAGGTGTTTTATTTGCTCGCAGTTCCCGTTTGATACCTGATAAAGCAAATCTCGGTTTTCGCTTCCCTTGTGACGGGCCTGGGCGAGGGGGAACATGTCAAGTATCCGCCTGGGATCATGTTTTCTTAGGTCTATTCTGGATGTACAATGCAATTTCGGTAGTCATTTTCCATTTCAGTTGGAAAATGCAGTCGGA